AGGTTATGTTAAATATGTGATCTCTATAGAGTCATGGAATATTTGTATAAATTTCCGATGTTTCTAATACTAAATGTTGTGTTAAAAGTTATTCATGTTAATAGAGAAATGTTTGTTGAAAAAAATTAATCTTTATAGAAACAGACGTTTATGGTGGAATTATTTAGTTGGCTAGATTTATAAGATGAGTTAAGTTTAGAGAGCTGTTATTATTTTCTTGTTTTAGGGGTTTGGCAAGAAAAAAAAATAATAATGGTGATACTTAACGGGGGTAAGGGGGTTTGCTTAAATAATTTTTGAATATAATGTGTGTGTGTGCGTGCGTGCGTGCGTGCGTGCGCGTGTATAGGCGTACGTGTATAGGCGTACGTGTATAGGCGTACGTGTATAGGCGTACGTGTATAGGCGTACGTGTATAGGCGTACGTGTATAGGCGTACGTGTATAGGCGTACGTGTATAGGCGTACGTGTATAGGCGTACGTGTATAGGCGTACGTGTATAGGCGTACGTGTATAGGCGTACGTGTATAGGCGTACGTGTATAGGCGTACGTGTATAGGCGTACGTGTATAGGCGTACGTGTATAGGCGTACGTGTATAGGCGCCTGGGGGAATATGTCATGGGTATGTCCTGTAACCATTAATTACTTATGTCTTACATTCATTAACCGTTCTTTACCTGAATTCATTCTACCATCCCTGATTACTAGTTCTAACATTTTATGTCCTGTTACCATTAATTGTATTTACTCCTTGCAAGGAAAATAGTCATGATAACATACTCTTTTCGGCCCCCATAGAGAATAAGCCCAGCTTCAACTGATTTGGCGAGATTAAATGTTAGCTGGATCATAGCAAGCTCTCCCCCCCCAAAAAAATTAAATACCAAATGCAAGAAACCACAGTTATGTGTGAGCATGGGCTGATTAGTCATTAGTCCATCGAGATGTCTTATTTAAGAGGAAAGAGTGGGCGATTTTAGGTGAGATGGTCCTGAAGTAAGAACCAGATGCCAGGTAAAGTGTGAGAAATAGAAACCCCCAAGATTGTATGGGCCCGGAGCGAGAAGAGGTATACTGCTCGCAAGGGTTGATGATTTCACGTGAGATGGTAGATAAAGAGATAACCTATTGGTGGTGATATGCGTGGGGACTTGAATAGATATAACTGTATGTACTATGTACGATAAATAATAGAATGTACTATGTACTGTCAAGAATAATATGGACATGCTTATATGCATGAGGACTAGAATGTAATGTACAATATACATAAAATGTACTATGTACTGTAAGGATTTTATGTACATGCTTATATGCATGGGGATTAAAATGTAATGTACGATATACATGAAATGTGTTATGTACTATAAAGATAGTATGGACATGCTTATATGCATGGGGATTAAAATAAAATGCACGATGTACATAGGCAGTGAACCCATGTGAAGTGGGAGAAATTTTATTGGGCTAAAAATTTAATACTGAAGTCATAGTTTATTATTGTGATTCTATGAATAGAAGTGTTGGGAGTTTCAAGGAATAGTTTAAGATAGAATATCAGCTTTGGGTGTTGATGGTGGGGCTTGTGCTTCTTCCTTGATGTCTTTGGGAGATATGAGTCTCCATCTCTGGTTTACAAGACCAGTATAATAATTATACTACAAGGGCCTTCATTTTAGAAGGTTATTTTCAAATAGGCTTGTGATAGGCATGATGACTAAGATAAGGAGGAAGTAAAGAATTGATGCTAGCTGACCAATGATGACGAATGGGTGTTCTACTGGTTGGCCGCCAATTCATGTGAGTGTCAGGAGATCTGCAACTAGAATTCAGAAGAGGCATTGGCTGAATGGGCGGAATATTATACTTCGTTGTTTGGATGTGTGGAGGAAAGGTACTAGGGCTAGGACTAGAATAGATAAAACTAGTGCTAGGACACCCCCTAGCTTGTTAGGGATGGATCGTAGGATGGCGTAGGCGAATAAGAAATATCATTCTGGTTTAATGTGGGGTGGTGTATTCAGTATTCAGGGGTTGGCGGGTGTGTAATTGTCTGGGTCTCCTAGTAGATCTGGGGAGAATAATACTAGGGATGTGAGGACTAGGACAAGTAGGAGTACCCCCAGGATATCTTTGATTGTGTAGTAAGGATGAAAGGGGATTTTGTCTGCGTCTGAGGACAGTCCTGATGGGTTGTTAGAGCCGGTTTCGTGAAGGAATAAGAGGTGGACTCCGGCTAGGGCAGCAATGATGAAAGGCAAGATGAAGTGGAATGCGAAGAATCGAGTTAGGGTAGCTTTGTCTACGGAGAAGCCGCCTCAGATTCATTCTACTAGGTCTGAGCCAATGTAGGGGATTGCTGAGAGTAGATTAGTAATGACTGTTGCGCCTCAGAATGACATTTGTCCTCATGGGAGGACGTACCCTATAAAGGCAGTGGCTATTACTGCGAATAGTAGCAGTACGCCAATATTCCATGTTTCTAGGTATATGTATGAGCCGTAGTAGAGGCCTCGTCCGACGTGGAGGAATAGGCAGATAAAGAATATTGATGCTCCGTTCGCGTGGAGATATCGGATTAGTCATCCGTAGTTCACATCTCGGCAGATGTGTGTGACTGATGAGAAAGCGGNTNNTGTGTCTGATGTGTAGTGTATTGCTAGAAAGAGTCCTGTAAGGATTTGGATAATTAAGCAGACACCTAGGAGGGAGCCGAAGTTTCATCATGATGAGATATTGGATGGGGCAGGTAGGTCAATGAATGAGCTGTTAACAATTTTTATTAGTGGGTGGGTTTTTCGTAGGTTTGTCATTAAATGTTTCTGTAGTTGAATAACAACGATGATTTTTCATGTCATAAGTCATGGTTAGACTCCATGTAGAAATTATGATGACATATATTGTTACTATTTTGAGTACTATTTTTGTAATTAGTTTTGTAGGTTTTTCTTCAAAACCTTCTCCAATTTATGGTGGGGTTGGGTTGATTGTTAGTGGTGGGATTGGGTGTGGTATTGTTTTAAATTATGGTGGCTCTTTTTTAGGGTTAATAGTGTTTTTGATTTATTTAGGGGGTATGTTAGTAGTATTTGGGTATACTACTGCCATGGCCATGGAAGAATATCCTGAAGTGTGGGTATCTAATAATACAGTGTTGTTGACGTTTTTGTTAGGTTTGTTTGGTGAGAGTGCATTGATTGCGTATTTGTTGTTGGATGGGGAAGATATTAAATTAGAGTTAGTTTTAAATTTTAATGGTGAGGGTGACTGGGTGATTTATGATACTGGGGATTCAGGGTTTTTTAGTGAAGAGGCTATAGGAATTGCTGCTCTTTACAGTTATGGGTTCTGGCTTGTTATTGTATCTGGGTGGTCTCTTGTGACGTGTATTGTTGTGGTTATGGAAATTACACGTGGTAACTAAATAGTAGAATGCTGATAGTTAAGGTGATTAGGAAAGATAGGAAGTATAGTTTAATAAGGCCTTTTTGGTTTGATACCGTAATAGAAGAAAAAGCTTGGAAATTGGAAATTGATTTGGGTAAGATATTTTCTATTCAAGTTAGATCTAATAATATGGAGGATAACTTTTGGCTTATTAACAGGCTTGATAGGGGGAATAGTCGGTGAATGATAGTTGGGAAATAGCCTAATATGTTGGAGAATTTGTGATAGTTGTGTGGATACGGTAGTTTAAGGTTTTGTGTTATAAGGTTTAGTTCATAAGCTAAGGCAAATCCTATGAGTGTAATAATGAGGGCGGTAAGTTTTAGATAGGATGGTATAGTTATTTGTGGGACAGTTATGGGTGTTAGGTTATATGAGATGACAAAGCCGGCAAAGATACTTCCGATAAGGAGGCGTTTAATGGAATTGATTAATAGGGGGTTGTTTTCGTTAATTAAGATTAGTGTGGAACATCGCGGTTGTCCTAGTAGCGAATAATAGAGGATTCGTGTGCTATAAACAGCTGTCAGGGAGGTAGCAATTAGTGTAATTAGTAGGGCTCAGGCGTTGGTATACGACGTGTTGGCGGTTTCGATGATTAGGTCTTTGGAGTAGAATCCTGTGAGGAAAGGGGTTCCTGTAAGTGCTAGGCTGCCAACAATTAGGGAAGTGGTGGTGAAAGGTAGTGCTTTGAACAAGCCTCCTATTTTTCGAATGTCTTGCTCGTCACTTAGGTTGTGAATAATAGAGCCTGAACATATGAATAGTATAGCTTTGAAAAATGCGTGGGTGCAAATGTGAAGGAACGCTAAGTGTGGTTGATTAATTCCGATGGTGACTATTATTAGCCCTAGCTGGCTTGAGGTGGAGAAAGCAACGATTTTTTTAATGTCGTTTTGAGTAAGGGCGCAGATTGCTGTAAATAGAGTAGTAATTGCCCCTATGCATAGAATTAATGTTTGGATTATTTTGTTGTTTTCTAGTAGAGGGTAAAATCGGATTAGTAGGAAGATACCTGCAACAACTATAGTGCTTGAGTGTAGTAGTGCTGATACTGGGGTGGGACCTTCTATTGCTGAGGGGAGCCATGGGTGAAGGCCAAATTGAGCAGATTTACCTGTGGCTGCAAGTAAGAGGCCTAGTAAAGGTAAAGTGTTTTGTTGTATGTCTAGTATAAAAATTTGTTGTAGTTCTCATGAGTTAGAGTTAAATAGGAATCAGGCTATTGATAAAATAAAGCCAATGTCTCCAATGCGGTTATATAGAATGGCTTGTAGGGCAGCTGTATTGGCGTCGGCTCGGCCGTACCATCATCCGATTAGAAGAAAAGATATAATCCCTACGCCTTCTCAGCCAATGAACAGTTGAAATAAGTTGTTGGCTGTAACTAGGATTATTATTGTGATGAGGAATATAAGCAGGTATTTGAAGAATCGGTTTACGTTAGGGTCTGAGTGTATATATCATATTGAGAATTCTATGATTGATCATGTAACGAAGAGGGCCACTGGGATAAAGATTATGGAGAAGTAGTCTAGTTTGAAGCTTAGTGAGAGTTTCACTGTTTGAATGGTTATTCAGTGTCAGTTTGAGATGACTTCTTCATGCCCTATGTTGATGAAAATGAGTGTGGGGATAAGGCTTGTTAGGAAAGCGTAGGAGATAATGGATTTGACATAGTAGGGGTAGTTGTTGGTCTTATAGATTGGGAATAGCGATATAATTACGGGTAAAATAAGTATTGATAGGGAGGTTAGTAGCGTAGAAGTATATAGGTTTATTACTTTTATTTGGAGTTGCACCAATTTTTTGGCTCCTAAGACCAACGGATAACTGCCATCCTTTAAAAGTGTAAGAAAGCCATATTTTTAGATATGGTAGCATGAGTTAGCAGTTCTTGCAATCTTTCTCGGTAAATAAGAAGATGTTAGCTTCTGTCATTAGATTCACAATCTAATATTTTTATTAAACTATACTTACAATACATGGTTCCCAAAATTAGTTTTGGGTTAAGGGACAGGAGTAGAAGGGGAATAATATGTAATGCCATAAGGGCGTTTTCTCGTGTAAAGGATGGTTTAATTGTGTTAATGTGGAAAGAGTATTTGCCTCGTTGGGTCAAGATTAGTATGTATAGGGAGTACAGTGCTGTGATCACTACGTTTGCTCCTATAAGGATTATGGTTATGTTTGATCATGAGAAAGATGTTAGTATAACAAATAATTCTCCGATGAGGTTAATAGTAGGTGGTAGGGCAAGGTTTGTTAAGCTGGCTAGTAGTCATCATGTTGCCATCAGAGGAAGAATTGTTTGAAGTCCTCGGGCTAAGATTATGGTTCGACTGTGAACTCGTTCATAATTTGTGTTGGCTAGGCAGAATAGTATAGATGATGTGAGTCCATGGGCGATTATTAGGGCTGTAGCGCCTATATAGCTTCATGGTGTTTGGATTAGGATAGCAACGATTACTAAAGCCATATGGCTAACGGAAGAGTAGGCAATAAGTGATTTGAGGTCTGTTTGTCGGAGACAGATAGAGCTTGTTATAATCATACCTCATAAAGATAGGAGAAGAAAGGGGTAGGCTATTGTATCTGTAATTGGATTTAGGAGTACAGTGATTCGTATTATGCCGTAGCCTCCTAATTTTAGTAGAATAGCGGCTAGGACTATTGATCCGGCGATAGGGGCCTCAACATGTGCTTTAGGGAGTCAAAGGTGAAGACCGTATAGGGGTATTTTTACTAGGAATGCTATTATGCATGCTAATCATAAGAAGTCATTTGATCATGAGTTTAGAATGTTGTGGGTCCATAATTGGGTGATTGTAAAGTTTAGGGTCCCAGATAAGTTTTGAATATAAATTAATGCGACTAATAGTGGAAGGGATCCAACTAGTGTGTAGAATAGAAAGTAAAGTCCGGCGTTTAGTCGTTCCGTTTGGTTTCCTCATCGGGTGATAATAATTAGGGTAGGGACTAGGGTAGCTTCAAATAGGATATAGAATAAGATTAGTTCTGTAGCGGAAAAAGTTATAATGAGGAAAATTTGTAGTAAAATTAGTATAGAGATATAGAGTTTCTTGCGTGTTTCTGTCTCGTTTATTAGGTGATGTTGACTTGCTATAAGCATTAGTGGGAGTAGTCATGTTGTTAGTGTCAAGAGTGGTGCAGATAAGGAATCGGAGAAAAAAGTTGGGGAGAAGTAGATGTCGTTGTTGTTGGGTTGGTTGAATAGGGGTAGTGTTGTTAGACAAATTAGTATGCCGTAAATGGTTGTGTTAATTCATATGGTCTTCTTGTTAGATAATCAGGCAAGGGGAATTAGTATAACAGTGGGTATAATGATTTTTAGCATTGGAGGAGGTTTAGGTTTTGTACATAGTCGACTCCGTATGTGTTAGATACTATTACTAGGAGGGATAGGCCTACGGCTGCTTCACAGGCAGCGAATACAAGGAGAATAATTGGTAGTATGCTTGCTAGAGTGAAATGTGTATTGAGGATTATAATAGTTCCTATGATGAATAGTGTAAGTATTATACCTTCTAAACATAATAGGGAGGATATCAGGTGCGAACGGTATATTAATAATCCTAGGAGTGCTACTGTGAATGCTAGTGCAATGTTCATGTGGACTAAAGACATTTAGTAATTGTGAAATAAATCACAATCTAATGAGTCGAAATCATTTGTTTTAGTTTAAACTAATTACTATATTCGGTTCATTCAAGGCCTTTTTGAACTCATTCATAGGCTAAGCTTATTGCCAGGAGTGTAATTAGTGCTAGGGATATGGTGATTATAATGTTAAGTTGTTCTGTTTGAGATGCTCATGGGAGAGGCAGGAGTAGGGCGATTTCTAGATCGAATAATAAAAATGTAATTGCTACTAGGAAAAATTTTATAGAAAAAGGTAGCCGTGCGGATCCTATGGGGTCAAAACCGCATTCGTATGGGCTTGCTTTTTCTGCGTAAACATTTAATTGGGGTAATCAAAATGCGATTAATACTAGGATTGAAGCCAGGAGTGTGTTAATAGTCAGTGCTAATAATATATTAATTATTCTTCCTCAGACTTATACTGAGACTAACTGATTGGAAGTCAGCTGTACTAGTTAATACTAGAAGAATATGAGCCTCATCAGTAGATTGATACATAAAGGAATAGTCATACTACATCTACAAAGTGTCAGTATCATGCAGCTGCTTCGAATCCAAAATGATGTTTTGATGTGAAGTGGTATTTAAGCTGTCGTAGGAAACATACTATAAGAAATGTTGAGCCGACGATTACGTGGAAGCCATGGAAGCCTGTTGCTATAAAAAATGTTGATCCATAAATTCCGTCTGAGATAGTGAAGGGTGCCTCATAATATTCGGCTGCTTGGAGGAATGTGAAGTAGACACCGAGAGCAATTGTAATGAAGAGGGCTTGAATTATATGTTTGCGATTTCCTTCTATAAGACTGTGGTGGGCTCATGTAATGGACACTCCAGAGGCTAATAGGACAGATGTGTTGAGTAGAGGGACTTCCAGCGGGTTAAGTGGATTAATTCCTGCGGGTGGTCAATAGCCGCCTAGTTCATGAGTAGGGGCTAGGCTGGAGTGGTAAAAGGCTCAGAAGAATCCTGCGAAGAAGAAAACTTCAGAGATAATGAAAAGAATCATGCCATATCGAAGGCCTTTTTGTACAATGGGGGTATGGTGGCCTTGAAAGGTTCCTTCACGGACAACGTCTCGTCATCATTGATACATGGTTAGAGTATTGGCTAGTAGACCGATTAGTATTAAAGTTATTGAGTTAAAGTGGAATCATATTACTAAGCCCGAGGTTAATAGCAGGGCTGATAGTGCTCCTATCAATGGCCAAGGGCTAGGATTTACTATGTGGTACGCATGAGTCTGGTGGGTCATTAGGTGTTATCATGCAAGTAAAGGCTTACTAGAAGGGTGAATACGTAAGCTTGAATTAGTGCTACAGCAAATTCAAGAACTGTTAGTATAACTAAGATAATGAAGGTAATAAATGCTGTAATAGGGCTGATGCTTATTAGGACCAGAGTTGCGCCTCCGATTAGGTGAATTAGTAGGTGTCCTGCTGTAATATTTGCAGTTAGTCGTACGGCTAGTGCTATTGGTTGAATGAAAAGGCTAATGGTCTCGATGATAATGAGTATTGGGATTAGTGGTAGTGGGGTACCTTGGGGTAAGAAGTGGGCTAAAGATGCTTTAGTTTTATATCGGAACCCTGTGATTACTGTTCCGGCTCATAGGGGGATGGCCATTCCTAGGTTTATTGAAAGCTGAGTTGTGGGTGTAAATGAATGTGGTAAGAGGCCAAGTAGGTTAGTGGAGCCAATGAACAGGATTAGTGAAATTAATATGAGGGTTCATGTTTGTCCTTTTTGGTTATGAATTGCTATTATTTGTTTTGAGGTCAGTTGAATTAATCATTGTTGAAGGGATACTAACCGGTTGTTAATCAGTCGATTAGGGGTTGGAAATAAAATGCTAGGGAATAGAATAATTAAGACGACAATAGGCAGGCCTATTATTGTTGGGGTAGCGAAAGAGGCGAATAAATTTTCGTTCATTTTGTTTCTCAAGGATTATTGTGTTTTAGGGTTTTAAGCGATTTTAATTCTGGGTTTATGGGGTAAAGGTATTTTGAAATTTTTAGTTGAAAAACAATAAATAAAGTTATGATTATTGAGACAATGGTAATAAATCATGTTGAAGTATCAAGTTGTGGCATATCATCAAGGAGAGGGTTGATACTCTCGATCTTTAACTTAAAAGGTTAACGCTGCAATAGCTTCTTAATGAAATTATAGCATAGAAGAAGATCATTTTTCAAATACTTTTAGAGGGACTAGTTCAAGGACAATGGGTATAAAGCTATGATTAGAGCCACAGATCTCAGAACATTGGCCGTAGTAAAGTCCAGGTCGGGTAGCTAGAAGGGTTGTTTGGTTTAGGCGTCCAGGAATGGCGTCAGTTTTTAATCCTAGTGATGGGACCGCTCAGGAGTGAAGAACATCTTCTGATGTAATTAGAACTCGTACAGTTATTTCTATAGGTAAAACTGCTCGGTTGTCTACTTCAAGTAGTCGTAGGTCTCCAGGTTTTAGGTCAGCAGTTGGGATTATGTAGGAGTCAAAGTTTAGTTCGTCATAATCGGTATATTCGTAGCTTCAGTATCACTGGTGACCCACTGTTTTAACGGTGAGAGTGGGGTTGTTAATTTCGTCTATTATATACAGGATTCGTAAGGATGGAAGTGCAATTAAGATTAGGATAATAGCTGGCAGGATAGTTCAAATTGTTTCTACCGCTTGAGCGTCCATTGTGTTGGTATGCGTTAATTTTGTAGTAAGTATTGAGGAGATGATATATAGTACTAGGGTGCTAATTAGGAAAACGATTATAAGTGCGTGATCATGGAAATTTATTAGTTCTTCTATGATGGGTGATGTTGCGTCTTGAAGGCCTATTTGAAAAGGGTATGCCATAGAGATATACAAGGTTTTCACTTGTAACTTAACTTTGACAAAGTTATGTAATGTTTTACTAATACCTCATTATTGAGAAAGTCATAATGGTTATGGGGTTGGCTTGAAACCAATTTTAGGGGGTTCGATTCCTTCCTTTCTTAATTATTTAGAGTTTACATATACAGGTTCTTCAAATGTGTGATATGGTGGAGGACATCCGTAGAGTCATTCGATATTTGTAGTTGTTAACTCGACTGATGAAACTTCTCGTTTTGACGCGAAAGCTTCTCAGATTATGAATACTATCACTACGACAGCTGTTAGTGAAATGAACGACCCTATAGATGAGACTGTGTTTCATGTTGTGTAGGCGTCTGGGTAATCAGAATAACGTCGAGGCATTCCTGATAATCCGAGGAAATGTTGGGGGAAGAAAGTTATGTTGACACCTACAAACATAATTGCGAAGTGGATTTTAGCTCAGGTAGAGCTCAGTGTGTATCCTGTGAATAGTGGGAATCAGTGTACAAATCCCGCAATAATTGCGAAGACAGCTCCTATTGACAACACATAATGGAAGTGGGCTACTACGTAGTAGGTATCATGTAGGACAATGTCTAATGATGAATTAGCTAGTACAATTCCTGTTAGGCCCCCTACTGTAAATAGGAAAATAAAGCCTAGCGCTCATAGTATAGCAGGAGATCATTTAATATTACCTCCATGAAGGGTAGCCAGTCAACTGAAGACTTTTACCCCCGTAGGAATAGCGATAATCATAGTTGCAGATGTGAAATATGCTCGGGTGTCTACGTCAAGGCCGACTGTAAACATGTGGTGAGCCCAAACGATGAAACCAAGGAAGCCGATGGACATTATAGCTCAGACTATTCCTATGTAGCCGAATGGTTCTTTTTTGCCGGAGTAATAGGTGACAATGTGTGAAATTAGCCCAAAGCCTGGGAGGATAAGAATATATACTTCAGGGTGGCCGAAGAATCAGAAAAGATGTTGATAGAGAATTGGATCACCACCTCCGGCAGGGTCAAAGAAGGTAGTATTGAGATTACGATCTGTTAGTAATATAGTGATGCCGGCTGCAAGAACAGGGAGTGAGAGAAGTAGAAGTACTGCTGTAATTAAAACGGATCATACGAAAAGTGGTGTTTGGTATTGAGATATAGCAGGGGGTTTTATATTAATAATTGTAGTAATAAAATTAATTGAGCCAAGAATTGATGAAACACCTGCTAGGTGGAGAGAAAAAATTGCCAGGTCAACGGATGCTCCTGCGTGGGCTAGATTCCCGGCTAGTGGGGGGTAAACAGTTCAGCCGGTTCCAGCCCCTGCTTCTACGGTTGATGAGGCAAGTAGTAGGAGGAATGATGGTGGAAGCAGTCAGAAGCTTATATTATTTATTCGTGGAAATGCTATGTCTGGTGCACCAATCATTAAAGGAATGAGTCAGTTACCAAATCCTCCTAGCATAATTGGTATAACCATGAAGAAAATTATAACGAATGCATGGGCGGTTACGATGACATTATAAATTTGGTCATCGCCTAGGAGAGCGCCTGGTTGGCCTAATTCAGCGCGAATCAGGATGCTTAGGGCTGTTCCTACTATTCCGGCTCAAGCCCCGAATACTATATATAAAGTTCCGATGTCTTTGTGGTTGGTGGAGAATAATCAACGGGTTACGAACATAGGTAAAATGGCTGAGGATAAGCATTAGACTGTAAATCTAAAGACAGAGGTAATACCTCTTTTTACCAGAGCCCTGTGGTGAATATCATATTGAATTGCAAATTCAAAGAAGCAGCTTCAATTCTGCCGGGGCTTCTCCCGCCTTTCTTTTTTTTTCAAGGCGGGAGAAGTAGATTGAAGCCAGTTGTTTAGGGTATTTAGCTGTTAACTAAAATTTCGTGGGATGAAAGCCCACCAATCTAGGTAAGGATTTAGCTTAATTAAAGTGGTTGATTTGCATTCAATTGATGTAGGATAGAGTCTTGCAATCCTTAGGGAGCAGGAATTAAGTAAATTATACTTACTTAGGGCTTTGAAGGCCCTTGGTCTGTTTTAACCTAAATTCCTAGTTTAGTGTGATTAAAAGTGGTGCTAGTGGTAGTGTCAAGGTTGAGATTGTTACTAGTGGTGCTATAAAGGGGATTTGTTTTGTATTCTCAAATTGTCATTTTATTTTGTTGTTGTTTGCTGTTGGAAATATAGTGAGGGAAGTTGAGTAAGTTAATCGCATGTAGAAGAAAAGATTTAGTAGTGAGAGAATTGCTATTGTTGTAGGGAGAATAATGCTGTTGTTTTTTGTGAGCTCTTGGATGATAATTCACTTTGGTAGAAAGCCTGTTAGTGGGGGTAGGCCTCCTAAGGATAGTATGATGGCCAAGATGAGTGTCGCGATTAGTGGTGTTTTGTTTCATGTGTGGGATAGTGATAGTGTAGTAGTTGAAGAGGAGTGGATAAATAGTATGAAGGTGGTAATTGTTATTGTGACATATACAATTAGGTTTAGTAGTATGATTGTGGGCTCGTAAATTATGATGGCGGTTATTCACCCCATGTGTGCGATAGAGGAGTATGCTATGATTTTTCGTAATTGTGTTTGATTGAGTCCGCCTCAGCCCCCTACTATAATTGATAGGAGGGATATAGAAAGTAATATATCTAGGTTAATGGAGGGGAAAATTTGGTAGAGGACTGATAGGGGAGCGATTTTTTGTCATGTTAATAAAATCATGCCGGATGTCAGTGAGATTCCTTGTGTGACCTCTGGTACTCAGAAGTGGAATGGAGAGAGTCCTAGTTTCATTACCAAAGCTATTGTTATTAGGACTGATGCTGTGGGGTTTGTAATGTTAGTAATAGTTCATTGGCCTGAATAGATTAGGTTTATGATGATAGCTAGTATTAGAATTATTGATGCGGTTGCTTGGGTTATGAAATATTTAGTGGAGGCTTCTATTGAGCGTGGGCTGTAGTTTTTTATTAATATTGGGATAACTGCTAGTATATTTATTTCAAAGCCAATTCAGATTATAAATCAGTGTGAACTTATAAGTACAATTATGGTGCCTGTTATGATGGTGAATAGAATGATGCATAGGATTATAGGGTTTATCAGCAAGGGAAGGTATTAACCGACATTTTCGGGGTATGGGCCCAATAGCTTAATTTAGCTTACCTTACTTAGAATATAGTGTAACATGGTAGCACGGAGAGTTTTGATTTCTCAGGATTAGGTTCGATTCCTATAATTCTAGAAATAAGAGGGCTTAAACCTCTATTATTTACTCTATCAAAGTAACTCTTTTGTCAGACATATTTCTTATGTTTGGGGTGGGATGCTTGATGTGAAGATTGGTAATGACACATGTCATATGCATAGTGCTAATGTGAGGGGCAAAAAGTTTTTTCATAGGAGGTGTATTAGTTGGTCATACCGGAATCGAGGGTATGATGCTCGTACTCATAAGAAGGAAATAGTTAGGAGCAGGGCTTTAATTGTAAAGTTGATGGAGTAAAGTTCTGGTAGGTGAATGGAGTGAAATGCGCCTAGGAATAAGACTGTCGTTAGAATATTTATCATGATGATGTTGGCATATTCTGCTAAGAAAAATAGTGCGAATGGTCCTGCAGCATACTCAACGTTGAAGCCTGAGACTAGTTCTGATTCTCCTTCGGTTAGGTCAAATGGGGCTCGGTTTGTCTCTGCGAGGGTGGAGATAAATCACATCATGGCTAGTGGTCATGTGGATATAAGGAGTCAGGAGTATTCTTGGGTAATGATAAGGGTGCTTAGGGTAAACGAGCCATTTATTAGTAAGATTGATAGTAAGATAATAGCTAGGGTGACTTCATATGAAATGGTTTGGGCTACGGCTCGTAGGGCTCCGATTAGTGCATATTTTGAATTTGATGCTCAGCCCGATCATAGGATTGAATAAACTGATAGGCTGGATACGGCTAGTATGAATAGGACCCCTAGGTTTATGTTGATGAGTGGGTATGGTATTGGTAAGGGGATTCATATGGTTAGGGCCAGGGTTAAAGCCAGGATCGGTGCTATAATAAATATTGAGACTGATGAGGTTAGAGGACGCAGAGGTTCTTTAATAAATAGTTTGACGGCGTCAGCGATGGGTTGGAGGAGGCCGTAGGGTCCTACGATGTTTGGGCCTTTTCGTAGCTGTATATATCCAAGGACTTTTCGTTCGATTAAAGTCAGGAATGCTACTGCAAGAAGTACTGGGACAATTATTATCAGGAGGTTAATTATAAACATATTGTTAGAGAGAGGAATTGAACCTCTGGTTATAAAGGTTTAAGTTTTACGCAATTACCGGGCTCTGCCACTCTAACGAAACCTTGGTCTAAGGGGAGGGAGATGATAATAAGTTAATTAAATTAAGATAATATCATTTATTTACTTGAGGGCGCTCGTTAGGAGTAGGCCCTATTTTTCTTGTCCTTTCGTACTGGGAAAAATATTTAATAGATAGAAACCGACCTGGATTACTCCGGTCTGAACTCAGATCACGTAGGACTTTAATCGTTGAACAAACGAACCATTAATAGCTGCTGCACCATTGGGATGTCCTGATCCAACATCGAGGTCGTAAACCCTATTGTCGATAGGGACTCTAGAATAGGATTGCGCTGTTATCCCTAGGGTAACTTGTTCCGTTGATCAGTAAGACTGGATCAATTTATAAGGTTATACTTTGACTTGTTAGTCTTAGTAGATAGTTCTCGGAGGTTATTTTGTGCTCCGAGGTCACCCCAACCGAAATTTATAACCCAGTTAGAATATTTGTTAGCCCTTGGTGGGATTGAGTGTTATTCTGTTGGGTTAGGTTAATTAAAGCTCCATAGGGTCTTCTCGTCTTATTAGGGTATTTCCGCCTCTTCACGGAAAGGTCAATTTCACTGATTAGAAATAAGAGACAGTTAAACCCTCGTGTGGCCATTCATACAAGTCCCTATTTAAGGAACAAATGATTATGCTACCTTTGCACGGTCAGGATACCGCGGCCGTTTAACAGTTGTCACTGGGCAGGCAGTGCCTCTAATACTAGTGATGCTAGAGGTGATGTTTTTGGTAAACAGGCGGGGTTTGTGTTTGCCGAGTTCCTTTTATTTCTTTTAATCTTTCCTTAATGCACACCTGTGTTGGGTTAACAGTGGGTTAATAAATGGTTTATGTAAGCTTGTATTTATTTGGCTGTTAACTATCAGTTACTATTTGGTCTGACATAAGCTTGTGCTTGGAGATGTATATCTTGTTACTCATATTAACAGTATTTCTTCTATTGATTAATAGATTAGTCCAGTGGTAAATTAGGAGTTAATAAGCAATCATAGGATTAAGAAGTAAGTTGTTGTTGAGCTTGAACGCTTTCTTAATTGATGGCTGCTTTTAGGCCAACTATGGTTATTAATGGATTTTACTCTCTAATCAAGGTTGTATCCTTAGTCTAAAGGGCTGTACCCCTTTAGAATAACAGTTAAATTTACGGTATAATTATGTGTTTTTGTAGTAAATTTAAAGTTGAACTAAAATTCTTATCTGGACAACCAGCTATCACCAGGCTCGGTAGGCTTTTCACCCCTATCCATAAATCTTCTCACTATTTTGCTACATAGACGAGTTTGCTCTATTTAGGCTGTTCATGGATAGCTCGTCTGGTTTCGGGGTGTTTAACTTAAGATCTCTTTGCTAAAGTTTTTCTAGTTAAATCATTATGCAAAAGGTACAAGGGGTAATCTTTGCTATTTTGTACTTTTAATTGTCTCTTTCACTCATTCCCTTACGGTACTTTCTCTATAGCGCCAAAGTTAAAATTTCTATCTCCTATACTTTAGTAGATAAATGTTTTAGTTTAAGGTTATTTGATATTTGGATAGGTCTAGTTGTTGTTTGGGCTAGCTTTAGTTCAAAGTGGTCATTTATGATGAAATCTTCTGGGTGTAAACCAGATGCTTTATTTAAGCTACACTTTGATTCGTCCAAGCACACTTTCCAGTATGCTTACCTTGTTACGACTTATCTCTTCTAATGCTGGGTGACTTGTAATTATGAATTAGTTGTAGTCTGAGCACTTGAAGAGGGTGACGGGCGGTGTGTGCGTGCTTCATGGCCTAATTCAGTTGAGCACTCTATTCTCAACTTACTACTAAATCCTCCTTTAGTCATTAGTTTCATAATGACTTTCGTAAATGTTCTAGTTGATAGAAAATGTAGCCCATTTCTTCCCACCTCATAAGCTACACCTTGACCTAACGTTTTTATGTCCTATACTTGTGCTTACTATTATGCCTTTTTAGGGTTTGCTGAAGATGGCGGTATATAAGCTGAATTAGCAAGGGGTGGTGAGGTTTATCGGGGTTTATCGATTACAGAACAGGCTCCTCTAGAGGGATATAAAGCACCGCCAAGTCCTTTGAGTTTTAAGCTATTGCTAGTAGTTCTCTGGCGGGTATTTTTGTTAGATTAAATACCTAAGTTTAGGGCTAAGCATAGTGGGGTATCTAATCCCAGTTTGGATCTTAGCTATCGTGTAATCAGCTACAATAAAGTCACTTTCGTAGTGTATTTTAGTTTTAACTGTTGCTTTCTACAGCCTAGTTAAGTTTTATCTTTATTTATGTGATGAGCACTCTTTAACACGCTTTACGCCGTTGCCTATTAATTTGGGTTAATCGTATGACCGCGGTGGCTGGCACGAAATTTACCAACCCTGTGTTAGCATAACTTAGTCAAACTTTCGTTTATTGCTTAATTTTTATCACTGCTGTTACCCGTGGGGGCGTGGCTAAGCAAGGTGTTGTAAGCTACTCAGTAAGAGTGTGCTTGATACCTACTCCTTTTAATCATGAATGATTTACGAGGGTATTCTCACAGGAATGCGGATACTTGCATGTGTAATTTTGCTAACAACCAATAGGAAGGCTGGGACCAAACCTTTAAGTGTTTATGGAGTCATGACAACTCATCTAAGCATTTTCAGTGCTTTGCTTTAGTGTTAAGCTACATGAAC